AAATTTGGATATAATCAACATGTTTTTCTTTTTTTTTTTACGTATTTGTTTATGAATATTAATTTTGAAAGGTATATACGTGAGACAAAATCTACTAAATTAATCTTAATCTATTTCTTTTAAATACCCTAATATCGTGGTCTCATTTTATAATACCTCGGGAGCTAATGAAACTATTTTAGTAAAATTGAACTGTCTCAATTCTCGGGCAATCGCACCAAAAACTCGAGTTCCTTTTGGATTTCCTTCTTGATCAATCACAACTGCAGCATTGTCATCATATCGTATTATCATACCGTTGTCACGTTTAAGTTCTTTACAAGTACGGACAATTACAGCTCTGACCACTTCTGATCTTTCTAGAGGCATGTTTGGGACTGCGTCTTTGATCACAGCAACAATAACGTCACCAATATGAGCATATCGACGATTGCTAGCTCCTATGATTCGAATACACATCAATTCTCGAGCCCCGCTGTTATCTGCTACATTCAAATGGGTCTGAGGTTGAATCATATCATTTTTTTTTATCTGTTTTTTACAATACAAAGGTCGAAGAAAAAAAGAAATATTGTTTATCTAAAAAAAGAAACCTGCACCCGCTATTTTTTTTTACCCAAGGCTTATTTCTTTTTTATCCCGAAATGATGAATTGAGCTCGTATAGGCATTTTGGACGCTGCTATTGAAATAGCCCTTCTAGCTATATTTTCTGTTACTCCACCCATTTCATAAAGGATTCGACCTGGTTTAACAACAGCTACCCAATATTCGGGAGAGCCTTTACCTGAACCCATACGTGTTTCTGCGGGTCTTACTGTAACTGGTTTATCTGGAAATATACGGACCCATATTTTTCCACCACGACGTGCATTTCGTGTCATTGCTCGTCGACCTGCTTCTATTTGTCTAGATGTGATCCAAGCGGGTTCAAGTGCCTGAAGAGCGTATTTACCAAAACAAATATGATTACCTCGATAAGATATTCCCTTCATTCTTCCTCTATGTTGTTTACGGAATCTGGTTCTTTTGGGGTTATAGTTGATGGTTTGTTTTGAATTCCATCTCTACTACAGAACCGGACGTGAGAGTTTCTTCTCATCCAGCTCCTCGCGAATAAAATGAATTCAAATTAAAGATTTTGAATTCAGATATAATTTGAATTAAGATATACATGTATTTAATAAATAATATACTGAATCATGGATTTCATTTAATCTAGATCAAATCTATTATTAATTTGTATATCTTGTTTGTATAGATAACTAAATATATTAAATAACTATTTTTTTCTTATATTTATATATATGGTTTTTAGAATGTTAAAACGAATCTTTCTTTTGTTTTACTCTTTATCGTATTGGATTCACTCAAATTTAGCAATCCAAGAAAATAAAGTTTTCGCGGGCGAATATTTACTCTTTCAATTTCTATTTCAGTTCTATCATTAGTTCATAACTTTTCCGAATAGATAAATTGGTCTCTGGTCGGTTCCGCCATCCCGATCAATGAATCATTCGAATTCATTTTCACTAGAATCTTTTGAATTCACAGGTTCCATCGTTCCCATCGCTTCTTACTTTATGGTTAGGTCTCAATTCTACAATGGAGCTATTAGTTCTTGAGTCAATATTCTTAGTCTTTATTGGCTCGAAGCTCTTTATTTTTTGTTCGATGAGTAGATCCATTTAATGATGAATCCGTATTGATGCTTTATTACACAGCTTTTTTCTGAGATGACTCATAGACCTTACATATTGGAATTATATATCATCAATATTCTTTTTCTTTCTTTCTCTCATCCTTCCATTTATCCATACCCTTTATTTTTTTGTTTCGATTGACAACTTAGAAGCAGATTTTTTTAATAAAAAAGGATTTCAGTTGCTACAACAATATGAACAATATATCATATCTTGACTGGTTCTTTGGATCCAGATAATACGAAGTGATGAGTTGGTTATTACTTCTATAGTTATTTGTTTATACTATGGGGCTGGTTTTTTATACTAACCCTCAAAAAACCAACGAGTCACACACTAAGCATAGCAATTTTATCAAAAGATTAATTGAATTTTTATTCAACCCTATAGAATTATAATTTTTCATTTTTTTTTTATTGAACAGAAAAGAAAAAGAAGAAACGAATTTATCATTTTTTGTTCCATCGCTGGATAGAATGGAAATGCAAATAAAGGTTTATTATTCCCCGTCTATAAATATCCAAATTTTGATGCCTAATACCCCATAGATCGTTCGAACTGTATAGGAACAATAATCAATTTTAGCTCGAATGGTTTGTAGTGGAACCCTACCCTCTCTGATCCATTCAACACGCGCAATTTCTTTTCCGTCAATACGTCCTGCAATTTGCACTTGAATTCCTTTTGTATCTGCTTGTTCAGTTAATTCTATAGCCTTTTTCATTGCTTTGCGAAAAGAAACTCGATTTTTTAATTGGCCGGCTATAAATTCTGCAAGAATATTAGGGTTTCCATAAG